TTTCACGAATTGCTGCATTTATTCGAGCGATCCACAAACGACGAAAATTTATTTTTTGCCGATCCCTATCCCGATGAGCCGAAACCAAAGCTCTTATTTTTTGTTGAGTAATAGTTCGAGTAAGTCTTGAATGAGCCCCCCGAAAGCTTGATGCAAATAAACGAATTTTTGTTCTACGTCTCCGAGCGATATATCCCCGTCTAATTCTGGTCATTGAATAAATGAAACTTTAACGAATAACTAATAGATTTCCTTTCTTTCAGTTATTCTTTTGCCCCTTTCCTAGTATATTAATAACAAAACGGATTTTTCCAATGTATAAACTAAAAATTCCAATGGCTTTGGCTACTATAACCTTCCCAACCACGATTTTTTATTTTTTCTAGGCATTTCACCTCGAAATACGAAATTGTACTTAAAAAATAGCAATGATAAAGAAATAGTGGATTCCATCGTTTCTATGGTTACTTCTTAAACGGTGAGGTCTTCTCTATACACCGGAGCCTTTACTTCATTTAATCAATGTTATTGCTAACTTGTATAGTTCACATTCTTCGGCTCTACCCATGAATTATCCAGTAATAGGTCTTTCACAACGAGCTCTACCTATACAGTAACGGTATTTAATTATGAAAGTTGGCTGGGTAGCTGACCCTGTTAGTCCGTTCTTGCAAGAGGCGTCTAGGTTAACTAAGATTTCCTCCGCTTAATGGATAACCATTTGCTACCAATGGAGAATTGCTTCTCATCTTGAATTGAGGTGAGTGGTTTTACACCAATAGAAACCATAAATTTCATACACAATAAAGGGATATGATCCATTTTCTTATTTTTAGATAGTAAATGTAGTTCGTTTTTCCGTTCTATCCTATTTGATCATTGATATTTGAACATTGTCCTCTTTCCTTTGTTCTAGTTCATGATCTGAACGAGTCGCACATACACCCTAGTACATGTTCCTCGACGCTGAGGGCATCCCCGAAGCGCGGGGGATTTTGTGACATTTCTAATTGGCTGTCTTGTATTTCTAATAAGTTGTTTAATCGTTGGCATGTTGAATCATATACATAATGGACTGGTTTAGATCGATCCTAACCGGATGATTATGAATTACAATTACAATAGTAAATAAAAATCATAGAATATTAAACTCGGCAGGGTGAATTTTAAATCACGACTTGACGTGAAATTGAAATAAAGGCTATTCTCATTCAACCGCTACAAGATCAACAATTCCATAAGCTTGGGCTTCTGTTGCTGACATAAAAACATCTCTTTCCATGTCTTCGGATACAACCCATAAAGGTTTGCCCGTTCTTTGTACATAAACCCTTGTCAGGGTTTCACGTAGTTTCAGCAGTTCTCCCACTTCCAGGATGAATTCTCCCGTTGCTACTTCAGAAAAAGAACCAGCAGGTTGATGGATCATTACCCTGATGATATAAGATAATAAAAAGTTTCTCTATTTCGCACGATGAGGGGAAGATAAAAGAATAACAAGAAAAAAGATAGAATCGAACAACCGTACGGGCATTATGCATTGCATACGGCTCTACAATAAAATTGACCTTACCTTCAAAAAATAGGATCGATTAGACCCCGATCGGTAAATGATCAACTTACCACCCTTCCTTTCGGAGGAATTCAAAAATACTATGATGGCTCCGTTGCTTTATATATTTATTATATTTTTTTGTCTGTGATTTGTCTGTCATTCAGCAATCCCAAAGTTGCTTTTTTGATCAAATAAACTAATGAAAAAAGAATTTTTTTTTCGCTCTATACTATAAATATTGTTAAGAGACCTCTGGTGTGAAAAAAAGTTTGTGACGCTGAACTGGACTTCCGATAATAAAATAGGAAATACCTTTTTCTCATATTACTCTCTCGATACATAATCTAATGTTTTGAAAACAGAATTTCTTATATCGAATTCAAAGTGCCATGCTATTATTACTTAATATTCATATTTCATATGGAGAAGGCATAGTCTTCTTTTTTCTCTCAAATAAAAGCCTCATTGGCGCCAAGCGTGAGGGAATGCTAGACGTTTGGTAATTTCTCCTCCTACCAGGATAAAAGATCCCATTGAAGCGGCTGATCCCATGCATATTGTATGTACATCTGGTTGCACAAATTGCATAGTATCATAAAGAGCGACCCCCGGTATTACCCATCCGCCAGGAGAGTTTATAAACAAATACAGATCTTTGGTATCATCCTCGATACTGAGATATATCATAAGACCAATAAGTTGATTTGAGATCTCACTATCAACCTCTTGACCTAAAAAAAGTAATCTTTCTCGATAAAGTCGGTTGATTAGGGTCAAATTGTATCCCCTCGAAACCGTACAGGCGCCTTTTGACGCATACGGTTCAAAAAAAATCAATGTGTAGATTCCAATACTTTTTCTTTTTTCATAGCAAGTTCTTTCTAACTAAAAGGATTTTCTTTGATTTTTCACTAAATATGAGTTTGTCTTCCTTTCCTTATAACG